GGGTAGCGGGAATCGAACCCGCATCGTTAGCTTGGAAGGCTAGGGGTTATAGTCGACGTTGGTTGATTATTATTAACGTCTCTAATTCAAAACCGAACATGAAATTTTGATTTCATTCGGCTCCTTTATGGGTATTCTCACCACTTAACATCTAAGTCAGCTTTTTTGACTGAATGGAACCAAAGCTCTCTGCTTTCTAGATGATCCCTAAAGAGTAGGAGATAGAAATTTGCCTAAATCTATCTAATCTAATTACTTCGTTCTCTAATTTCATTTAAGAGATCCTGAGGAAAAGAATTGGGTTTCCACCGAGCTGAAACAATATGCTGATGGTTCTAGTAAACCAAAACTACCATTTTTTAGCTATTTGGCTTCCATTTCCTTTTTTAGCAAAAGGAGATTTAGTTACGATTGGAAATAAACTTTTTTGTACCTTCATCCATAGATCCTTTACTCATATTTTCAAAATTGGAATCCTTAATCCAATGCAAAATTATGCTTCGCGACTCTGTACTCATAATCCAAATCCAATTTGTATTTTGGATGCAATTTCAATTAGTCTTTGGATACAAACCGCGAAAATGCATATTTTTCCTCAATATGCTATTGAGAGGAAAAGGAGTAAATCCTTTCTAAGAACTAAAGTTTTCATCGGAATATAAAAAACTTAAGGACGCCTTAAGTATATCATTTTCAGTTATTAATAGAACGAATCACACTTTTACCACTAAACTATACCCGCTACATATAAATTATGTTACCAACGCTACCCTTTGTCAAGGGCAGCCGTTCGAGAAGGATGCTAATTCCCCCTTAGTGAATGAAACAGAGAAGGTTCATGACAGTGAACGGTTGGTATTTCGATCGCGGGCCTTTCCTTTACTTTAAGATTTAGATAGCCCCCCGGGGGGTCTGTAAAATAAACCTCTTCTTAGCACCCCAATAGCGTATGAACCAAATGTATGCATTTCAATTGTAGTCATATTCTACGATTACGATTACAATGATCATTATTTGCTTTAATGATCATTATTTGCTTTGCGAGGACGTAAGTATTACAGACTGCTGTAAGGAATGTTTTGATTTTTCCTACAATATACATTAGGAAATATAGGGGCACCGCAGCCCCAAAAATTCCTTTTTTTCTTTTTTGTTCAGAATTGAACAAAGAAATTGGGGATGAAAACATCTTCCCCCACTTATCATAAAGTCTGGGCCATAGAGAAAGAGTGAGATGATTTTTTTATTTATCATAGACTTTCCCTGTGGCTTGAGAGAAACAAGAAATAACTTAAAGAAAAAGGTGCATAAGAACCGAAGGATTTACCTGATGTAAAGAAGATTCTGAATGTCTCCGCTTAGTCGATCCTCTCCGTTTACCTATTTCTTCTCCGCTTTTCCACTCAATTCTAGTTTATTAGATTCTTGTTTAAAAGAATCAAAGAAGATGAATAGAACTAAGAAGACATAAAAAAGAACATATAGGACTAAGAGTCCATTACCAAAAGTTCTTCCCAATAATCATATTGGGTATCTGTTCCCTTCCTTTTCTTACTAGGATCAGGCATGTTGGATTTTCCATATCCATATACCATCGAACCTTAAGGGTTCCAGAACCCCCCTTTTTTGCTAGTCTTCGGAAACGGAAAACCCTGAACCAGGAGCAGTCAAAATTCTACTGCCCACTTTTTACAAGAAAATTGGTGATAAAACTCCGCCACAGTTTATTCAAAATGCGCCAACCGGAATCCTTTGAGAATATTCAAGTACCCTATTTCTAAGAGGTACCTGCAGAAAATCGCTTCAACAAATCCGCCCAAAACTTTTTAAGAAAAATTGCAAAGTTTTAAACTTGAGGGTTTTTCCAAGGGATGCCTGTTAAAAATTGTTTCAACCTCTCACCAAAACAGACAAGAAGTATATCACTGAAAATTAATACCCAGCCATATAGGTATATGAAGAACGCGAATTCGTTTATACCCCATCCAATTAGAATTAGAAGAAATAAAACATAAATGGAGAAAGTTCTCATGATAAGATTAGCCAATAGAGGAAAAGAGTCCCTAATTTTTCAGACCGTTCTGAGCATGTGAAAAGTCAATAGCCTAAAAATAAAAAAACCCTCCACTTTGTGCAAGTGATAAGAGAGAATATGAAAGATTTTCATATTTTTCTTGATTTTCTTAAGATGATTTTTTTGAACTTGACCATGAATATACTTCTATATCTCGATATATACATATATAATGTACATTATGCAGTAGACCTATAATGGGAAATGAAAGTGGCTAATTTTGGAATTGAACAAGAAGCCCTTTTAACTCAGTGGTAGAGTAATGCCATGGTAAGGCATAAGTCATCGGTTCAAATCCGATAAAGGGCTTTTTTTACTTAGTGGTACAGTAATGCCATGGTAAGACGTGAGTCAGTGGTTCAAATCCGATAAAGTACTTTTCTACTAAATTCATTCACTTTTTTTCTTTATTTTTTTTTGAATTTCTCTTTTTTTTTTTTNATGATTTAGTACGAGATGCGTGCATTTTTGGTCTAAACACTAAACGAAGCAGGGAGTGTAAATTGCAAAAAATAAATTGGACTCTTTTTCCTATTAGATCAATCAAATCACTACCCGTACTGAACTAATATAGAATTAAAGAATCCCTTTTTGTATCTATTCTTAATCTTTTATAAAGGAATTTTCCTAAAAAGTAGGGAATGATTCGTGAATTAACCCAACCATCAACTAAAAAAAATCCTACAAAAGCGTAATGGAAAAGTAGGGAGGACTCCTTGCTTTGGATCTAGTTATACTCTTCGAGTATATTGACAATTCCAAAAAACTGCTCATACTATCATTATAGTATAATGAGGAGCGGTTGTATATGGCCCTATCGTCTAGTGATGCCCCTATCGTCTAGTGGTTTAGGACATCTCTCTTTCAAGGAGGCAGCGGGGATTCGACTTCCCCTGGGGGTAGGGAGTATTATGAAAGGAGGTTAATCATAGATTATCAAAAACCCTAGAATAAATTCTTCCTGGGTCGATGCCCGAGCGGTTAATGGGGACGGACTGTAAATTCGTTGACGATATGTCTACGCTGGTTCAAATCCAGCTCGGCCCAAAAATCTAAGGCTTCGTGAATATGAGCTAAATAAAATTTTTTATCTGGAAGATAAAAATATTTTATCCATAGAAATAAAGGATAAAGAGAAAAGGGAAAATAGATTTCTAATCTATATCTCTTTCATTTCTTTCTTACAAACAAAAGACCCTTTCTTATTGCTTATTGAAAGGTAGATTATTATCTATTTTTAGCGCTAAAAAATAGCGACATACTAGTTATGTCATTCTCACTATACCCCCATATATGGGGGTATGTAGTATATGATTCGTCTATTTCTTAGGGTAGGACAGACGAATCGAATCTTCTTATGGTTCTATTTAAGAATAAGTATGCCATACGCCCCGCGGGGATTGTAGTTCAATTGGTCAGAGCACCGCCCTGTCAAGGCGGAAGCTGCGGGTTCGAGCCCCGTCAGTCCCGAACTAGGGTTCAATGAATGGAGAAATTCATCTTTCCTTTTTCCATGAAAAAGGGGGGGAAGGAAGCAAGATCAAATACCTACACCCTTATTTCACTTTTTTTATTTCGCGTTTCTCAGTAAAGAGGAAGAATATAGGAATTTTTTTAGCACTACCTCTGGTTGATAACGAAAGACGTACATATCATACGTGAATTAGTATAATTTAGGATATTACTCTATCCTTATGATGATACCATCCTCCTCTTAAGTTCCTATTCCACTCTTATGGAATAGAATACCGGTATTTTACGGGAAGCCATACATAAATCATATTTGTTTATTGTTAGACAATGAATTTAATATAATTAGTACTTTTATAAATCCGCTCTCATCTTTAGACCCCAAAAGCAGATTTTGATAGTAACCTAATAAAAAACCAAGCAAGGCAAACGCCCTTTTTCCTAAATTAAACTATTCTTTTTTTTTAGTTAAGCCCCCTTTTCTCCATCTCACTACTTCTACTGCTTATTTGGGCGTCTATGTAACCCATAGAAAGTTGGCCATATAATACATACATAATTGTATGTATAACTATAAGAAAAAGAAAGGAAGGCCAATTGGATAAGATAAGAAAGATCCTCGGTTATAGATATAGAAAAGAAAAAGTAGAAAAGGATGAAAAATAGAGGGGATTACTAATCCAATCAAAAAACCTATTTTGGCTTTAGTATGGATAAGGGATCTTCCTATGTTATACTATTCCACTCTCAACCATGAATTGATTTGATAGATCTGATATTCATAATATTGAATTGATTCAGTATTATCAGAATGCAAGTCCTCCCCTTGAATTTACAGGATATCCCTTTTTCCTCTCCATGGGATTACATCCCGAGTTATTGCGAAAAAAAAGAGGTTATGGAAGTCAATATTCTCGCATTTATTGCTACTGCATTGTTCATTCTAGTTCCTACTGCCTTTTTACTTATTATTTACGTAAAAACAGTCAGCCAAAATGATTAATTGGAAGTTCAATTAATCATTGAAGAAATGCAAAAGGGATTAACTAAAATAAAAATCCAAGTCTTAAATGAAAGGATCCAGTTGGAATCATAAAGTGTGGTAGAAAGAACTACATATAGTTCTTTCTACCACACTTTACTTTAGAGTCTTTCTATTATATTAGAATAGAAAGAATAGAAAGACTCTTTCTTACAAGAGTTTCTTACAGGAGTGAACCAAAATTAAAGAAAGAGAGAATGGGCAAAATGATTAATGCAAAACGGTCAATTAAAGAAAAGAATTGATACAACAATTCGACTACTCAATCAATTAGTAGTATCCCTAGAGTCCACTCCTCCCCCATACTACTAGTGAAAGAGAAAATGTAAAGACTACCATTAAAGCAGCCCAAGCGAGACTTACTATATCCATGTAAATTATGTCTCCTATTTCTATGAAGGAATTATTCTACTATTGATGAATAATCATAGTAGAACCAAGGGTACAGAGTCAAAAGGGGGTTCCCCCTAAAGCTATGGATGAATCAGTTCAAAGAATTTACTCTTAACAAATTCTTAGAGTTTTTCTGGTAGAATTGGGGAGCCTTAAGTATAAATACGATACATAGCCCTTTTCCTTAAAAAAAGGATAGGGGGATGATGTCCTGAATAGAAGACAAGACACGGGAATAAGAAGATTTTATCTTCTTTTTGTTACCCTTTTTTTAAAAGCAAAGGACGTCAAAATATATCCTAAAACTTGGATACCTACTTACCTATGTTTATTTTTGACCTAAACCCTACAGCCCCACTTTCTATCATTCTATGAAAGAATGAGGAAACTTTATCCACAACTCTGAAATTGATTTTGGATCAGCCTATTCAACCCGATTCTAGACGGAATCAGTAACGCTTACTTTAGTGTATGTAGGTAGCACAAAATGTACGATACATAAAATGTATGATAATTAGGAAGTGTTGATATCCCTTCTTCAATCTTAGATTGAAAAAAAAAGAATACCCCTCGGGGCCCTTTGGATACCAAGATTTCTGACATCTTAGCCTCCTATCCTAGTTTTAAATTCTCGAATCGAATCAATTAAGAATCAATTCAAATTAATAAAAGAATAAGGAAACGCTATCTCATCCCTATTGGTAGCGGTTTGGGCCACTACTGCTAAAAACCCTAGTTTGAGGAAAGAACGGTGGGTTCTCAAAATCCAGTATCGTCGAGCCTAGTTATTCTCTTGCCCCAACTTATGCGGGGTGCGAATTTGTCGAGTTGGGTCAGTACTATAAGCCTAAGTATTTTATTGATCAGGCGGCACCCAGATTTGAACTGGGGATAAAGGATTTGCAGTCCCCTGCCTTACCACTTGGCCATGCCGCCAAAAATAAATACGATCTAAAATCGAGAAAAGAGCAAGTATTCATCCACGTTTTCTTACTAAAACTAACTTTCTTTTATCTTGAATTTAATTCTACTTACTTTTTTCCAATCTTTTTCAAAAAATCTATTCATGCTTTTTTTGGATCCAGTTTCGATTATTCTCCTCGAAGGATTCTATCTTAAAACACACATTGCTAAGACTAGAAAACTTCCCCTTTCTTTCTATTGAAATGAAAAAGGAGAAAAAGTGGATTTCCAGGCACAGGCTACAAAATTCAGAACAAATTGGAACCATTAACTAGATTTCTCTTTTTATTTTGAATTGCAGTAGTGAACGACTCTTAAATCGGTATTCTCTCCCGCCTGCCATTTAATGTCATAATAAAAGACAACGGATTTATGCCTAATCCGTATATAGGTAAACTCCAGGTCCGAACAGCATTATTATCTATAGATCCCCCTTATGTACATATCTCTGTGGAGAATCGTTCTTTAATTTTTCATTGCATTAAATATCTTGAATAAAAAAAGAAAATTGACTTTGATATGTAGAGGGCCAGAACTAGATTGGCATGTACTTAAAAAAGTACTTACTTTTTTTAGGATTCTACAACGAAATCTTCTATTTTATAGAAATTCTACTACTACGAAACAAAAAAGAAACTTCAAATTCTTTTTTGAAATTAAACTAAGCGTGCTATTCTCAATCGAACTAAAGTCAAACTTTCTAGTGTTTATAAATTATTATATTATGGTTTTATCCCATTCATAGAAAGGAGATAAAATTAGAAATCTTTGTCGTCCAATCTAATTAGAATATCATAAAGTATAAGTGGCAGAATTTTTTTCCAGGTTCTAGGAATGTTTTATCAATTCATTTTCATTCCATTTGGACCCCTGGCAAATTCGAACTGTCGTCGAAATTGTCTCTATTCATATGTATGAAATACATATATGAAATACGTATGTGGAGTTCCCGAGAATTTCATGTGATTTAGTAAACAGAATATAGATTCCAAAATTGCTGGATCGATCTTTAGGGATTGAGAAGAGTGAGCTGATAATGGAATTTTTCTTCGATAAACAGGAAACTTAAGATTAAGATGCTCCGGAATGGAAATGAGGGAATGTCCACAATACCTGGATTTAGTCAGATCCAATTCGAGGGATTTTGTAGGTTCATTAATCAAGGCTTGGCAGAAGAACTTGAGAAGTTTCCAACAATTAAAGATCCAGATCACGAAATTGCATTTCAATTATTTGCGAAAGGATATCAATTGCTAGAACCTTCGATAAAAGAAAGGGATGCTGTGTATGAATCACTCACCTATTCTTCCGAATTATATGTATCCGCGCGATTAATTTTTGGTTTCGATGTGCAAAAGCAAACCATTTCTATTGGAAACATTCCTATAATGAATTCCTTAGGAACCTTTATAATAAATGGAATATACCGAATTGTGATCAATCAAATATTGCTAAGTCCCGGTATTTACTACCGCTCAGAATTAGACCATAAGGGAGTTTCTATCTACACCGGGACTATAATATCAGATTGGGGAGGAAGATCGGAATTAGCAATTGATAAAAAAGAAAGGATATGGGCTCGGGTGAGTAGAAAACAAAAGATATCTATTCTAGTTCTATCATCAGCTATGGGTTCGAATCTAAAAGAAATTCTAGATAATGTTTCCTACCCTGAAATTTTCTTGTCTTTCCCAAATGCTAAGGAGAAGAAGAGGATTGAGTCAAAAGAAAAAGCTATTTTGGAGTTTTATCAACAATTTGCTTGTGTAGGCGGAGACCTGGTATTTTCGGAATCCTTATGTGAGGAATTACAAAAGAAATTTTTTCAACAAAAATGTGAATTAGGAAGGATTGGTCGACGAAATATGAATCGAAGACTGAATCTTGATATACCTCAGAACAGCACCTTCTTGTTACCGCGAGATGTATTGGCCGCTACAGATCATTTGATTGGAATGAAATTTGGAACGGGTATACTTGACGATGACGATATGAATCACTTGAAAAATAAACGTATTCGTTCGGTTGCGGATCTGTTCCAAGATCAATTCGGGCTGGCTCTTGGTCGTTTACAACACGCGGTTCAAAAAACTATCCGTAGAGTATTCATACGTCAATCGAAACCGACTCCGCAAACTTTGGTAACTCCAACTTCAACCTCGATTTTATTAATAACTACTTATGAGACCTTTTTTGGGACATACCCCTTATCTCAAGTTTTTGATCAAACCAATCCATTGACACAAACTGTTCATGGGCGAAAAGTGAGTTGTTTGGGTCCTGGAGGATTGACGGGGAGAACTGCAAGTTTTCGGAGCCGAGATATCCATCCGAGTCACTATGCGCGTATTTGTCCAATTGACACGTCCGAAGGAATTAACGTTGGACTTACTGGATCTTTAGCTATTCATGCGAGAATTGATCATTGGTGGGGATCCGTAGAGAGTCCGTTTTATGAAATATCTGAGAAAAAAAAAAAAAAAAAAGAGACACAGGTGGTTTATTTATCACCAAATAGAGATGAATATTATATGATAGCAGCAGGAAATTCTTTGTCCTTGAATCGGGGTATTCAGGAAGAACAGGTTGTTCCAGCTAGATACCGTCAAGAATTCCTGACTATTGCATGGGAACAAATTCATGTTAGAAGTATTTTTCCTTTCCAATATTTTTCTATTGGGGGTTCCCTCATTCCTTTTATTGAGCATAATGATGCGAATCGAGCTTTAATGAGTTCTAATATGCAGCGCCAAGCAGTTCCGCTTTCTCGGTCCGAGAAGTGCATTGTTGGAACTGGATTGGAACGCCAAACAGCTCTAGATTCGAGGGTTTCCGTTATAGCCGAACGCGAGGGAAAGATCATTTCCACTGATAGTCACAAGATACTTTTATCAAGTAGTGGGAAGACTATAAGTATTCCTTTAGTTACCCATCGGCGCTCTAACAAAAATACTTGTATGCACCAAAAACCTCGGGTTTCCCGGGGTAAATCCATTAAAAAAGGACAAATTTTAGCGGAGGGGGCTGCTACAGTTGGTGGGGAACTTGCTTTAGGAAAAAACGTATTAGTAGCTTATATGCCATGGGAGGGTTACAATTTTGAAGACGCAGTATTAATTAGCGAACGTTTGGTATATGAGGATATTTATACTTCTTTTCACATCCGAAAATATGAAATTCAGACGGATACGACAAGCCAAGGTTCCGCTGAAAAAATCACTAAAGAAATACCACATCTAGAAGAACATTTACTCCGCAATTTGGACAGAAATGGAGTTGTGAAGTTGGGGTCCTGGGTAGAAACAGGCGATATTTTAGTAGGTAAATTAACGCCTCAGATAGCGAGCGAATCGTCCTATATCGCGGAAGCTGGATTATTACGGGCCATATTTGGTCTTGAGGTATCCACTTCAAAAGAAACCTCTCTCAAACTACCAATAGGTGGAAGAGGGCGCGTTATCGATGTGAAATGGATCCAAAGGGATCCCCTCGACATAATGGTTCGTGTATATATTTTACAAAAACGCGAAATCAAAGTTGGGGATAAAGTAGCCGGAAGACACGGGAATAAGGGGATCATTTCCAAAATTTTACCCAGGCAAGATATGCCCTATTTGCAAGATGGAACGCCTGTTGATATGGTTTTCAATCCATTAGGAGTACCCTCCCGAATGAATGTGGGACAAATATTTGAAAGCTCGCTCGGATTAGCAGGGGATCTGCTAAAGAAACATTATAGAATAGCACCCTTTGATGAGAGATATGAGCAAGAGGCTTCAAGAAAACTTGTGTTTTCAGAATTATATGAAGCCAGTAAACAAACAAAAAATCCGTGGGTATTTGAACCCGAGTACCCGGGAAAAAGCAGAATATTTGATGGAAGAACAGGAGACCCCTTCGAACAGCCTGTTCTAATAGGGAAGTCCTATATCTTAAAATTAATTCATCAAGTGGATGAGAAAATCCACGGACGCTCTACTGGGCCCTATTCACTTGTTACACAACAACCCGTTAGAGGAAGAGCCAAGCAAGGGGGACAACGAATAGGAGAAATGGAAGTTTGGGCTTTAGAAGGATTTGGTGTTGCTCATATTTTACAAGAGATACTTACTTATAAATCTGATCATCTTATAGCTCGCCAAGAAATACTTAACGCTACGATCTGGGGAAAACGAGTACCTAATCACGAGGATCCTCCAGAATCTTTTCGAGTGCTCGTTCGAGAACTACGATCTTTGGCTCTAGAACTGAATCATTTCCTTGTATCTCAGAAGAACTTCCAGGTTAATAGGGAAGAAGTTTGATCGGAATAAATATAAATTCTTTTCTTATTTCTATTTTATGATTGACCAATATAAACATCAACAACTTCAAATTGGACTCGTTTCCCCTCAACAAATAAAGGCTTGGGCTAACAAAATACTACCTAACGGGGAAGTCGTTGGCGAAGTCACAAGACCCTCTACTTTTCATTATAAAACCGATAAACCAGAAAAAGATGGATTGTTTTGCGAAAGAATCTTTGGACCCATAAAAAGCAGAATTTGTGCTTGTGGAAATTCTCGAGCGAGCGGAGCTGAAAACGAAGACGAAAGATTTTGCCAAAAATGCGGAGTAGAATTTGTTGATTCTCGGATACGAAGATATCAAATGGGATACATCAAACTCGCATGTCCCGTGACTCATGTGTGGTATTTGAAAGGTCTTCCTAGTTATATCGCGAATCTTTTAGATAAACCCCTTAAGAAATTGGAGGGCCTAGTATATGGCGATTTCTCTTTTGCTAGACCCAGTGTTAAAAAACCAACTTTCTTACGATTACGAGGTTTATTCGAAGATGAAATTTCATCCTGTAACCATAGCATTTCCCCTTTTTTTTCTACCCCAGGCTTTACAACATTTCGAAATCGGGAAATTGCAACAGGAGCAGGTGCTATTAGAGAACAATTAGCAGATTTGGATTTGCGAATTATTTTAGAGAATTCCTCGGTCGAATGGAAGGAATTAGAAGACGAGGGGTATAGTGGAGATGAATGGGAAGATCGAAAAAGACGAATAAGAAAAGTTTTTTTGATTAGACGCATGCAATTGGCGAAACATTTTATTCAAACAAGTGTAGAACCAGAATGGATGGTTTTGTGCTTATTACCAGTTCTTCCTCCCGAATTAAGACCCATTGTTTATAGATCTGGGGATAAAGTAGTGACTTCGGATATTAATGAACTTTATAAGAGAGTTATCCGTCGGAACAACAATCTTGTCTATCTATTAAAAAGAAGTGAATTAGCGCCAGCAGATTTAGTAATGTGCCAGGAAAAATTGGTACAAGAAGCCGTGGATACACTTCTTGATAGTGGGTCCCGCGGGCAACCAACGAGGGATGGGCACAATAAAGTATACAAATCACTTTCAGATGTAATTGAAGGTAAAGAGGGGAGGTTTCGAGAGACTCTGCTTGGGAAACGGGTCGATTACTCGGGGCGTTCTGTCATTGTTGTGGGTCCTTCACTTTCATTACATCAATGTGGGTTACCTCTAGAGATAGCAATAAAGCTTTTTCAGTTATTTGTAATTCGCGATTTAATCACGAAACGTGCTACTTCTAATGTTAGAATTGCTAAAAGGAAAATTTGGGAAAAGGAACCCATTGTATGGGAAATACTTCAAGAAGTTATGAGGGGACATCCTGTACTGTTGAATAGAGCACCTACCCTGCATAGATTAGGCATACAGGCTTTCCAACCCACTTTAGTAGAGGGGCGTACTATTTGTTTACACCCACTAGTGTGTAAGGGTTTCAATGCGGACTTTGATGGGGATCAAATGGCTGTTCATCTCCCCTTATCCTTGGAAGCTCAGGCGGAAGCCCGTTTACTTATGTTTTCTCATATGAATCTCCTATCTCCCGCTATTGGAGATCCTATTTGCGTACCAACCCAAGACATGCTTATCGGACTTTATGTATTAACGATTGGAAACCGTCGAGGTATTTGTGCAAATAGATATAATAGTTGCGGAAACTATCCAAACCAAAAAGTCAATTACAATAATAATAATTCTAAGTATACGAAAGATAAAGAATCTCTTTTTTCTAGTTCCTATGATGCACTGGGAGCTTATAGACAGAAACGAATCTGTTTAGACAGTCCCTTGTGGCTCCGATGGAAACTAGATCAACGCGCCATTGGGTTAAGAGAAGTTCCGATTGAAGTTCAATATGAATCTTTGGGGACTTATCATGAGATTTATGCCCACTATCTAGTAGTAGGAAATAGAAAAAAGGAAATCCGTTCTATATACATTCGAACCACTCTTGGTCATATTTCTTTTTATAGAGAAATAGAGGAAGCCATACAAGGATTTAGTCAGGCCTATTCATACACTATCTAAAAAAGGAAGTTAGATTCGGCGATGCCCCTTTCGAGGGGCATTCCGATTTCGCTAGTATCATCATTTTTGCCGCACGAATCCAGATTGAGATTGAGGAAAGGAAGTTAACTAAATTTTCGAATCACTGACTCAGGCCCATTGTCGAATCCTACTCAGCAATTGTCGAATTCTACTCAGCCAAAAAAGGGGGTACTTATTTATGGCGGAACGGGCCAATCTGGTCTTTCATAATAAAGAGATAGACGGAACTGCTATGAAACGACTTATTAGCAGATTAATTGATCATTTCGGAATGGGGTATACATCCCATATACTGGATCAAATAAAAACGCTGGGCTTCCATCAAGCCACTACTACATCGATTTCATTAGGAATCGAGGATCTTTTAACAATACCCTCTAAGGGATGGTTAGTCCAAGATGCGGAACAACAGAGTTTTCTTTTGGAAAAACACTATTATTATGGGGCTGTACACGCGGTAGAAAAATTACGCCAATCCGTTGAAATCTGGTATGCTACAAGTGAATATTTGAAACAAGAAATGAATTCGAATTTTCGGATAACAGATCCTTCTAATCCAGTCTATCTAATGTCTTTTTCAGGAGCTAGAGGAAATGCATCTCAGGTACACCAATTAGTAGGTATGCGAGGATTAATGGCGGATCCTCAAGGACAAATGATTGATTTACCTATTCAAAGCAATTTACGCGAGGGACTTTCTTTGACAGAATATATAATTTCCTGCTACGGAGCCCGCAAAGGGGTTGTAGATACTGCTGTACGAACGGCAGACGCTGGATATCTTACACGTAGACTTGTTGAAGTAGTTCAACATATTATTGTGCGTAGAAGAGATTGCGGTACTATCCGAACTATTTCTGTGAGTCCTCAAAATGGGATGACGGAAAAACTTTTTGTCCAAACATTAATTGGTCGTGTATTAGCAGACGATATATATATCGGTTCACGATGCATTGCTACTCGAAATCAAGATATTGGAATTGGGTTAGTCAATCGATTCATAACTGCCTTTCGAGCACAGCCATTTCGAGCACAACCAATATATATTAGAACTCCCTTTACTTGCCGGAGCACATCTTGGATCTGTCAATTATGTTATGGTCGGAGTTCCACTCATGGCGATCTGGTCGAATTGGGGGAAGCCGTAGGTATTATTGCGGGTCAATCTATTGGGGAGCCGGGGACTCAACTAACATTAAGAACTTTTCATACTGGTGGAGTATTCACAGGGGGTACTGCCGACCTTGTACGATCCCCTTCAAATGGAAAAATCCAATTCAATGAGGATTTAGTTCACCCCACACGTACCCGTCATGGGCAGCCTGCTTTTCTATGTAATATAGACTTGCATATAACTATTCAGAGTCAGGATATTCTACATAGTATGAATATTCCCTCAAAAAGCTTGATTCTAGTGCAAAATGATCAATATGTAGAATCCGAACAAGTAATTGCGGAGATTCGTGCCGGAACGTCCGCTTTGCATTTTAAAGAAAGGGTACAAAAACATATTTATTCCGAATCAGACGGGGAAATGCACTGGAGTACTGATGTTTATCATGCGCCCGAATATCAATATGGGAATCTTCGTCGATTACCAAAAACAAGCCATTTATGGATATTGTCAGTAAGTATGTGCAGATCCAGTATAGCTTCTTTTTCACTCCACAAGGATCAAGATCAAATGAATACTTATTCTTTTTCTGTTGACGGAAGGTATATCTTTGGCCTCTCGATGGCTGATGATCAGGTAAGACATAGACTGTTGGATACTTTTGGTAAAAAAGATAGGGAAATTCTGGATTATTCAACGCCGGATCGAATCATGTCCAACGGTCACTGGAATTTTGTCTATCCTTCTATTCTTCAAAATAATTCGGATTTGTTAGCAAAAAAGCGAAGAAATAGGTTCGCCATTCCATTACAGTATCATCAAGAACAAGAGAAAGAACCAATATCCTGTTTTGGAATTTCGATTGAAATACCCTTTATGGGTGTTTTACGTAGAAATACTATAGTTGCTTATTTTGACGACCCACAATACAAAAAAGAGAAAAAGGGTTCAGGAATTGTTAAATTTAGATATAGGACCCTAGAGGACGAATACAGGACTCGAGAAGAAGACTCAGAGAACGAATACGGGAGCACAGAAAATGAATATAGGTCCCGAGAGGAAGAATGTAAAACCCTAGAAGACGAATATAGGACTCGAGAGGGCGAATATGAGACCCTAGAAAATGAATATGGGATCCTAGAGGACGAATATAGGACTCGAGAGGAAGACTCAGAAGACGAATATGGGATCCTAGAGAACAAATATAGGACCCGAGAGGATAAATATGGGACTTTAGAGGAAGACTCAGAGGACGAATATGGGACTTTAGAGGAAGACTCAGAGGAAGACTCAGAGGACGAATATGGGAACCCGGAGGAAGATTCTGTCTTAAAAAAAGAGGTTTTGATTGAGCATCGAGGAACAAAAGAATTTAGTCTAAAATACCAAAAAGAAGTAGATCGGTTTTTTTTCATTCTCCAAGAACTGCATATCTTGCCGAGATCCTCATCCCTAAAGGTACTTGACAATAGTATTATTGGAGCGGATACACAACTCACAAAAAATACAAGAAGTCGGCTGGGCGGATTGGTTCGAGTGAAGAGAAAAAAAAGCCATACGGAACTCAAAATCTTTTCTGGAGATATTCATTTTCCTGAAGAGGCGGATAAGATATTAGGTGGCAGTTTGATACCACTAGAAAGAGAAAAAAAAGATTCGAAGGAATCAAAAAAAGGGAAAAATTGGATCTATGTTCAATGGAAAAAAATTCTCAAGAGCAAGGAAAAGTATTTTGTTTTGGTTCGACCTGCAGTCGCGTATGAAATGGACGAAGGGAGAAATTTAGCAACACTTTTCCCACGGGATCTCTTGCAGGAAGAGGATAATCTCCAACTTCGACTTGTCAATTTTATTTCTCATGAAAATAGCAAGTTAACTCAAAGAATTTATCACACGAATAGTCAATTCGTTCGAACTTGCTTAGTATTGAATTGGGAACAAGAAGAAAAAGAAGAGGCTCGTGCTTCCCTTGTTGAGATAAGAGCAAATGATCTGATTCGCGATTTCCTAAGAATTGGGTTAATCAAATCCACTATTTCGTATACACGAAAAAGGTATGATAGCACAAGTGCAGGACTGATTCTCCATAATAGGTTAGATCGCACCAATACCAATTCCTTTTATTCCAAGGCGAAGATTCAATCACTTAGCCAACATCAAGAAGCTATTGGTACCTTGTTGAATCGAAATAAAGAATACCAATCTTTGATGATTTTGTCGGCATCCAACAGTTCTCGAATTGGTTTATTCAAGAATTCCAAAAATCCCAATGGGGTAAAAGAATCGAATCCTAGAATTCCTATTCGAAATTTTTGGGGGCTCTTAGGTGCTATTGTACCTAGTATATCGAATTTTTCTTCATCTTACTATTTACTAACGCATAATCAGATCCTTTTAAAAAAATATTTGTTCCTTGACAATTTGAAACAAAACTTCAAAGTACTTCAAGGACTTAAATACTCTTTAATAGACGAAAATCAAAGGATTTCCAATTTCGATAGTAACATCATGTTGGATCCATTCCATTTGAATTGGCACTTTCTCCATCATGATTCTTGGGAAGAGACATCAGCAATAATTCACCTTGGACAATTTATTTACGAAAATGTATGTCTATTTAAATCCCACATAAAAAAATCTGGTCAAATTTTCATTGTAAATATAGATTCCTTTGTTATAAGAACAGCTAAGCCTTATTTGGCCACTACAGGAGCAACTGTTCATGGTCATTATGGAGAAATCCTTTACAAAGGGGATAGGTTAGTTACGTTTATATATGAAAAAGCGAGATCTAGTGACATAACGCAAGGTCTTCCAAAAGTAGAACAAATCTTCGAAGCGCGTTCAATTCATTCACTATCGCCGAATCTCGAAAGGAGAATTGAGGATTGGAATGAGCGTATACCAAGAATTCTTGGGGGTCCTTGGGGATTCTTGATTGGAGCTGAGCTAACCATAGCACAAAGTCGTATCTCTTTGGTTAATAAGATCCAAAAGGTTTATCGATCCCAAGGGGTACAGATCCATAATAGACATATAGAGATTATTATACGCCAAGTAACATCAAAAGTGCGGGTTTCCGAAGATGGAATGTCTAATGTTTTTTCACCTGGGGAATTAATTGGACTATTGCGAGCGGAGCGAGCAGGGCGGGCTTTGGATGAATCGATCTATTATCGGGCAATTTTATTGGGAATAACAAGGGTTTCCTTGAATACCCAAAGTTTCATATCTGAAGCAAGTTTTCAAGAAACTGCTCGAGTTTTAGCAAAAGCTGCCTTACGAGGTCGTATTGATTGGTTGAAAGGCCTGAAAGAAAACGTAGTTCTGGGGGGGATTATACCTGTTGGTACCGGATTCCAAAAATTTGTGCACCGTTCCCCACAAGACAAGAACCTTTATTTCGAAATTCAAAAAAAAAAACTATTCGCGTCGGAAATGAGAGATATTTTGTTTCTCCATACAGAATTAGTTTCTTCTGATTCTGACGTAACAAACAATTTCTATGAGACATCAAAATCACCATTTACCCCATTTATACGATTTAAGGATACATAAAGCAGATTTTTGACTTTAAACTAGACTTTTGACCTTAGAACGCTAAGAGGCCGGATTTTCTATTTTTATTTTAAATAAGTAAATTTAATAAGTAAAAGAAGTTAGTTAATTCATTAAGGTTATGCTTATACCATGTAGAAGGTTCCGTCGGAACAATTATTATTAAGAATTATTATTTATTTCAAGCTATTTCGGCTCTTTCTTAATCTTCAAAAAGAAATAAATTTCGTAATGAAATGGTAGGGTGAAAAAAAAGAAAAAATAAAAAGGAAGTGTGGAAAAAATGACAAGAAGATATTGGAACATCAATTTGAAAGAGATGATAGAAGCGGGAGTTCATTTTGGTCATGGTATTAAGAAATGGAATCCTAAAATGGCCCCTTACATCTCGGCAAAGCGTAAAGGTACTCATATTACAAATCTCGCTAGAACCGCTCGTTTTTTATCAGAAGCTTGTGATTTAGTTTTTGATGCAGCAAGTCAGGGAAAAAGCTTTTTAATTGTTGGTACCAAAAAAAGAGCAGCGGATTTAGTAGCATCAGCTGCAATAAGGGCTCGTTGTCATTATGTTAATAAAAAGTGGTTCAGTGGTATGTTAACGAATTGGTCGATTACGAAAACTAGACTTTCTCAATTTAGAGACTTAAGAGCAGAAGAAAAGATGGAAAAATTCCACCATCTCCCAAAAAGAGATGTGGCAATCTTGAAGAGAAAATTATCTACCTTGCAAAGATATCTCGGCGGGATCAAATATATGACGAGGTTGCCTGACATTGTGATCGTCCTCGATCAGCAAAAAGAGTATATAGCTCTTCGGGAGTGTGCCATTTTGGGGATTCCTACTATTTCTTTAGCAGATACAAATTGTGACCCAGATCTCGCGAATATATCGATTCCAGCCAACGATGACACTATGACTTCAATTCGATTGATTCTTAACAAATTAGTATTTGCAATTTGTGAGGGCCGTTCCCTCTATATAAGAAATCGTTGATTAAGAAGAATAGTGAATTCTTGGGCAACTGCGTAGATTTATAGGATCACTTACTATTCTTTTTTGTTTTGCATAGATAAAAGAAGGGGAATATTGATATATATTAGAGGGTATTGATATATATTATCATCTGATGTCATTTCTTGATATCCTAAATATAAGATTAATACTTCACGTTGCTGAGTTGAGAAAAAGATGGTTGAATCAAAAGAATTCTTTTTTTGAAGTTCATTTTTTATCAGAGGACAATATGAATATTATACCGTGTTCCATTAAAACACTCAAGGGGTTATACGATATATCGGGTGTAGAAGTAGGCCAACACTTCTATTGGCAAATAGGAGGTTTCCAAATTCATGCCCAAGTACTCATCACTTCTTGGGTCGTAATTACTATCTTGCTAGGTTCAGTTATCATAGCTGTTCGCAATCCACAAACCATCCCAACCGATGGTCAGAATTTCTTCGAATATGTCCTTGAGTTTATTCGAGACTTGAGCAAAACTCAGATTGGAGAAGAATATGGTCCCTGGGTTCCTTTTATTGGAACTATGTTCCTTTTTATTTTTGTTTCGAATTGGTCGGGTGCTCTTTTACCTTGGAAAATTATACAGTTACCCCATGGAGAATTAGCAGCGCCCACGAATGATATAAATACTACTGTTGCTTTAGCTTTACTCACGTCAGCGGCATATTTTTATGCGGGTCTTAGCAAAAAAGGGTTGAGTTATTTCGAGAAATATATTAAACCAACTCCAATCCTTTTGCCAATTAACATATTAGAAGATTTCACAAAACCATTATCGCTTAGTTTTCGACTTTTTGGGAATATATTGGCGGATGAATTAGTCGTTGTTGTTCTTGTTTCTTTAGTCCCCTTAGTAGTTCCTATACCGGTCATGTTTCTTGGATTATTTACAAGCGGTATTCAAGCTCTTATTTTTGCAACGTTAGCCGCAGCCTATATAGGCGAATCCATGGAGGGTCATCATTGAATTGACTAGTTTTCAAAATAGTCTTTTTTTTAGCTTAACTCAATTCATGCATGGTTGCAGAAAATTCGATTGGTTGGAAACCAAATAGTTAGAATTGCGTATGAATATACAATCTAGAGTTGTAGAAGAGAGAATAGGCTATATTACGGAATTGACAAAGTATATAAGCATTAGGGGGGGCGGAGTCAGGCTAGATCATCCTTTATGTCTATAAGTTCAGTCATCTTTTGTATAGCTTTCCACTTTAAGGAATTTTTGTTAATCCGATTCAATAGAAAATGAGAAAATACACAAACAAAATAGAATAAACAAATCGATATGGGATATTATATATTCCTAAGTTCGATTCATTATCTAATCCGATATATTGAATTCCCTCCTATACGGAATCCGATTCCATATCCAATTCGATGCAGCATATTGTTATCAATTGGATATCTTGATTTAATTCCTATTGGATCTGGATTAGGTCGATTTCCATAGGGGTTCTTCCTCTATTTCCCCTTTTATTATGAATTCGATGATAGGGGAAAAAATAGAAACTCAAGGATATCGAAGAGGAAAGAAAGAAGGATGGAATGAAAGATCGGTTGGTTGGAAAGAAAGAGAAATAGAATAATGAGTACACAAATCTCTAATGATTAGAAACTAAAAACGAGATTTCGAAGCAGTTCAGAGAATTCAGATTATCCTTTCAATTTGTACTTTTTAGTTACTTCTGTCCAATAGAGCTTAGAAATAAGAATTCCTTGGTTGATTGTATCCTTAACCATTTCTTTTTTTTGACACGAGGAACTCATCATGAATCCACTAATTGCTGCTGCTTCCGTTATTGCTGCTGGATTGGCTGTAGGTCTTGCTTCTATTGGGCCTGGAGTTGGTCAAGGTACTGCTGCAGGACAAGCTGTAGAAGGTATTGCGAGACAGCCAGAAGCAGAAGGTAAAATACGAGGTACTTTATTGCTTAGTCTAGCTTTTATGGAAGCTTTAACAATTTATGGATTAGTTGTGGCACTAGCGCTTTTATTTGCGAACCCTTTTGTTTAATCCTAAAAAAGAAAACGAGTCCTTTAGACTTTAGATTAGAGACTTTCTTCTTTTTTTAGTAAATTGGTATTTGCTTCTGCAATTCCAATTATGGGGACAGACAATACTCCACCCTGGGAAGGGCTGATTTGAGGATGATCAATTTAGAGGATATGCTCGCCGTCTTCCTTCCCGTCCTTTGTTTAGGGCAGTGGAAAGTATTTTTCCTTTTATTTTAGGAATTTTAGGAACATTTCAACAAAGGGGGTCTTTCACAGGTCAAACGAGACCTAAGACTTAATCTAAAAGAAATTACTAGATTGAATCTATTTCTATTAAAAAAAATTGCATTAAAAAACCGATCAAAAAGGGCGAGCGAAGTAAGTTGAACGAAAAACTTTGTTCTTTGTTCGTCCTATCTATAAGAGGAGAGCATATGAAAAATGTAACCCATTCTTTAGTTTTTTTAGCTCGCTGGCCATCCGCTGGGAGTTTCGGGCTTAATACCGATATTTTAGCAACAAATCTAATAAATCTAACTGTAGTGGTTGGTGTATTGATTTTTTTTGGAAAGGGAGTGTGTGCGAGTTGTCTATTTCAAGAATAGATTGGATCTATCCAGCTGCACTTTAGAATTTTTTTTAGTCTTTTTTCGGATAAATAAGAAAGGGGTGCACGATCTCAACGAATTACTTCTGAATAAATTCAGAAATCATATGGAAGAACCATAGCATTTCGCGACCTATTGGTAAATCGACTTTGATTCTCTATAGACCAATAATATGAGACCATTAACACGGTTAAAGCTAAACTGCTTGAAGTCTAGGCAAAAGGGGGTACTCTTTCTACAACTATATTAGTATTAGTACCGAAATGCTTTAAACAGGAACTAGCTAATGTAGAATTTATCTGATATAGAACACTCATATCGATAAAATGGTTTGAACTATTTACTAGAAGGGGCACCCTGCCCTTTTTTATCCAATGCCGAATCGACGACCTATGTATAAAAAAGGAGAAAATTTTTGGATTTGAAGAAAAAAATAGGAATTCTATCCATTTTCATTTTCCATTTTTCTATTTAGTTTTTCTTAATGAAATTGCAAATTTTAACTAAAGGGCAAATACAAATAAAAAAACAACTTTGCTGCCCATGATATATTTTTATCTAGGCGGAAGAGTCCTCTTAATATTTATCTAGTCTTATATGGGTTTTGGTATCGGTATATTGAAATAGAAACAGAAAAGAGAGGATAGAGGATAGGCTCATTACATTAAAAAAAGGAGCGTGAGAGCCAAATGAATCGAAAGATTCATGTTTGGTTCGGGAAGAGATCATAAAAGTTGTAAACTTAATAGCAAGGTAATCTACTTTCATTAAAAGATTTATTAGATAATCGAAAACAGAGGATCTTGAGTACTATTCGAAATTCGGAAGAATTACGTAGAGGGACCGTTGAGCAGCTCGAAAAAGCTCGAATTCGATTACAGAAAGTCGAACTAGAAGCGGATGAGTATCGAATGAATGGATACTCTGAGATAGAACGAGAAAAAGAAAATTTGATTAATGCCACTTCTATTAGTTTGGAACAGTTAGAAAAGTCTAAAAACGAAACCCTTTATTTTGAAAAACAAAGGGCGATGAATCAGGTCCGACAACGGGTTTTCCAACAAGCCGTACAAGGCGCTCTAGGAACTCTGAATAGTTGTTTGAATACCGAGTTACATTTCCGTACGATTCGTGCTAATATTGGCATTCTCGGGGCTATGGAATGGAAGAGATAATTAAATTAATTAGGCCTTGAACTTCTACTTTCCTTTAGAATTTAGGCATTATTTTTCCCTTTGCTTCCGAAAAAAAATAGTCAAGAAACACTAATGGCAACCCTTCGAGTCGACGAAATTCATAAAATTCTCCGCGAACGTATTGAACAATATAATAGGAAAGTAGGGATTGAGAATATCGGTCGCGTAGTTCAAGTGGGGGATGGGATTGCTCGTATTATAGGTCTTGGTGAAATAATGTCAGGTGAATTAGTCGAATTTGCAGAAGGGACTAGGGGTATTGCTCTGAATTTGGAATCAAAAAATGTTGGGATTGTATTAATGGGCGATGGGTTGATGATACAAGAGGGCAGTTTTGTAAAAGCAACAGGAAGAATTGCTCAGATACCCGTGAGCGAGGCTTACTTGGGTCGTGTTATAAATGCTCTGGCTAAACCTATTGATGGGAGAGGCGAAATTGTAGCTTCGGAATCTCGCTTAATTGAATCTCCTGCTCCGGGTATAATTTCCAGGCGTTCTGTATATGAACCCCTTCAAACGGGGCTTATTGCTATCGATTCGATGATCCCCATAGGGCGCGGTCAGCGAGAGTTAATTATTGGGGACAGACAAACTGGCAAAACAGCAGTAGCCACAGATACAATTCTCAATCAAAAAGGGCAAGATGTAATATGTG